AACAAGATATACAAATGAATAATAGACATTTTTAAAATTTTATTATTCGCGAGGAGCTGGATGAGAAGAAACTCTCATGTCCAGTTCTGTAGTAGAGATGGAATTCAGAACCAACCATCAACTATAACCCCAAAAGAACCAGATTCCGTAAACAACATAGAGGAAGAATGAAGGGAATATCTTATCGAGGTAATCATATTTCTTTCGGTAAATACGCTCTTCAGGCACTTGAACCTGCTTGGATCACGTCTAGACAAATAGAAGCAGGTCGACGAGCAATGACACGAAATGCACGCCGCGGTGGAAAAATATGGGTACGTATATTTCCAGACAAACCGGTTACAGTAAGACCCGCAGAAACACGTATGGGTTCGGGGAAAGGATCCCCTGAATATTGGGTAGCTGTTGTTAAACCAGGTCGAATACTTTATGAAATGGGTGGAGTAACAGAAAATATAGCCAGAAGGGCGATTTCAATAGCATCGTTCAAAATGCCTATACGAACTCAATTCATTATTTCGGGATAAAAAAAAATCAAAAGAAAAAGGTCTTGGGGATAAAAAAACAATAACAGGTGCCGGTTTCTTTCTTTGGACAAACAATATTTCTTTTTTTTTTTCTTCACTCTTTGCTTTGCATTGAAAGAATAGATTCTAAAAAAATGATATGATTCAACCCCAGACCCTTTTGAATGTAGCGGATAACAGCGGGGCTCGAGAATTGATGTGTATTCGAATCATAGGAGCTAGCAATCGTCGATATGCTCATATCGGTGACGTTATTGTTGCTGTGATCAAAGACGCAGTGCCAAATATGCCCCTAGCAAGATCAGAGGTGGTCAGAGCTGTAATTGTACGTACTTGTAAAGAACTCAAACGTGATAACGGTATGATAATACGATACGATGACAATGCTGCGGTTGTCATTGACCAAGAAGGAAACCCCAAAGGAACTCGAATTTTTGGTGCAATTGCCCGGGAATTGAGACAGTTAAATTTTACTAAAATAGTTTCATTAGCTCCGGAGGTATTGTAAGGTCTTCTAAAATAAGATAATACCATTGGTTATAGTAAAGTATTTGAAAGAAAGAGATTAAGAAATATATTCAGAATTTTTAGTAGATTGTGTCTCACGCATATGCCTTTAATTTAAATTTAAATTCATAAACAAATAAGTAAAAAAAAACATGTTGATTATATCAAAATTGGGGAGCACCAAGAAATTTAATTCACCATGGGTAGGGATATTATTGCTGACATAATAACTTCTATACGAAATGCTGATATGGATAGAAAAAGGGTGGTTCGAATAGCATATACTAATATCACTGAAAATATTGTTAAAATACTTTTACGAGAAGGTTTTATCGAAAACGTGAGAAAACATAAAGAAACCAAAAAATATTTTTTGGTTTTAACCCTACGGCATAGAAGGAATAGGAAAAGGTCTTATATAAATTTTTTAAATTTAAAACGGATCAGCCGGCCTGGTCTCCGAATCTATTCGAACTACCAACGAATTCCTAGAATTTTAGGTGGGATGGGAATTGTAATTATTTCTACTTCTCGAGGTATAATGACAGACCGAGAGGCTCGACTAGAACGAATTGGTGGAGAAGTTTTGTGTTATATATGGTAATCCTTCTAATATACGAATTGGGTCCGAAACTTCTTATTTGTGAAAACAAAAAGAAAAGGGGCGGGTTGTCTAATATCGTTCCTCCTCCATCAATTGATACTTCAAGGAGGCTTTACCTGGAATGAAAGAACAAAAATGGATTCATGAAGGTTTAATTACTGAATCCCTTCCCAACGGTATGTTCCGGATTCGTTTAGATAATCAAGATATGATTCTAGGTTATGTTTCGGGAAAGATCCGACGTAGTTTTATACGGATACTACCAGGCGATAGAGTTAAAATTGAAGTAAGTCGTTATGATTCAACCAGAGGACGTATAATTTATCGACTTCGCAATAAGGATTCGAAAGATTAGGTGTTTTTATCAACTTCAACATTCCTTTCGTGAGAAGATGATTCGAGATAAAAAATTCCAAGAAACCTATTTTCTTCCAAAAAATAGATTCAGAATTAAAATGAGGAATGCCAAATATGAAAATAAGAGCTTCTGTTCGTAAAATTTGTGAAAAATGTCGACTAATCCGTAGGCGGGGACGAATTATAGTAATTTGTTCCAACCCAAGACATAAACAAAGACAAGGATAATCAGACTTGTTAAAACACCCGATGTAAAAGTAAAAAGGGTAAAGGGAGGGGTCCTTTTTGACACGAAATGGATATATCCATATATCTCTGACTCATATTTATGAGATGAAAAAATGGCAAAAACTATACCGAGAATTGGTTCACGTAAGAATGGACGTATTGGTTCACGTAAGAATACACGGAGAATACCAAAGGGGGTTATTCATGTTCAAGCAAGTTTCAATAATACTATTGTGACTGTTACAGATGTACGGGGTCGAGTGGTTTCTTGGTCCTC